ACTAGGGTTTCAAACTTCTTACTAAGAATCTCCATTTGAAATGCATTTTCTAGCATTTGAGTCCTTACGACTGAAGGATTTCGCCTTACAATTGAAAGATAACTCAGAAACTCGAAGGAATGATTGGAAAATAGGTTTATATTAATTCTATCTGCTTGAGACCACAAGTCAAAATAACATTGCCATAAAATGACAAGGTGACATTTCCATTTATTCATCAGAAGAAAACTTCCCCTTGAAGCCAGAATGGATTTTCCTTGATATCTAACATAATGCATGAAAGGATCCTTGAACAACCATAGGATATTCTGGAAATCCTTACGAAACACTCCTCGAGGATGTTCTATTTTTCCATAGAAATAGGTTCGCTCAAGAAGGTTTCCAAAAGATGTTGAGCGTAAATACAAAGATTGTTTACGGAGAAACATGAATAGGGATTCCCATTCATACACATGAGAATTATATAGGAACAAGAAGAATCTTTGATTCTCTTTTGAATTTGAAAAAAAAGAGATGGATTTCTTTTGAGTAATAAGACTAGCCCAATTACGAGACTCGTGGAGAAAGAGTCGGAATAAATGTAAAGAGGGGGCATCTTGTATCCAAGAGCGGAGATTTTGAACCAAGATTTCCAGATGAATGGGGTAGGGTATTAGTATCTCTGACACATTATTTAAATGGGAGAATTTATCCTCTAAAAAGGAAAATGTTGAATGAATTGATCGTAAATTCTGATATTTTTGTAGATCTTTCCCTTCTTGAGAAGACACTAATCTCAGTGAGAATTTCATTTCCAAAATGACTGAAAATCCGGCGGATACCATTTGATAATAATTTTTTTGGGGGGTAAGAACATTAGCTGAAATAATCAACCCTTTCTGTTGATACATTCGAGTAATTAAACGTTTCACAAGCAGTGAACTGGATTTATTGTCATAACCTAAATTTTCCACGGATTCGGAAGGACGGGATCCTTTTAAACCATGATCATGAGCAAGTGCATAAAGAGACTCCTGAAAAAGAAGTGGATAGAGGAAGTCTTGTTGCTGCGATCTATTCATTTCTAAATATCCTTGTAATTCTTCCATTTGAAATTAGCTTTGAAACAAAGGCAAAGGGTTTATTGGGTTATCAAATGATACATAGTACGATACAGTCAAAACAGGGTATATAGTAAGAAAATAGAAAATAAAATACCTCGGTGACAATAGATATGCTAATCAATGGATCCTCTGTTTCTCCATCCAATTGGTTTATATTCGTTATAGAATACCGAGATGGTTTGAAATCCTTTATTGTTGCAACCCGATCGCTCTTTTGACTTTGGAATAATTTCTTTTTATCAATATACCGTTTCTGATACACATGAGTCTCCACTCCATACAGAATCTAATGGAGGTAAAAATAGTTAGGATTCAAATGGGTAATCCACTTATGGGAGAACCTTTTCCCGCACCAGGCACTAATCCATTTTTAACATCTAATTAGATCGGGTAATAATTCGAATTCAGAACAGAAGCTCGTTGCTTTTTTTTTGCTTCCCTATAATTGGAACCCTTAAGGGCTCTATCCATTTATTCAATCGACCCAACCGTGAATTTAGTTTGTCCCGCTACAAGAATCATACAAAAAATGGATTTTGTACCGATCTGTTAAGGATCAAATAGTCTAAAAGATTTCGATTGATACGACATGCTACTTTTTCCACTCACCCCCTTTCAGGATCAGTCGTGGTCTTACAAACTCTACCAATGGTATGTATGAATCCGTTGCTTCATCCAAATGTGTAAAAGATTCTAGGCGCACTTAAAAGCCGAGTACTCTACCGTTGAGTTAGCAACCCAAATTAGGGTCTGTAGATACGAGCGCAATCAAACAAAAGAAAAAAAGAATAAAGAGATTGGATTGTACGACCACATCAACAAACAACAAAATGGAACTACCAACCAAATCAAATGAAAATAGAATAAATTACCGGGTAAATAAATATAGAAAATAGAGAAATATCTTTCCGTTTCAGAGGAGACCTTTTGTACCACAGCGAATCCAAGGAACACATCATTTAGATGAAGACAAGTAAAAACCAAATAGAATAGGATCCTAGATCTATTTATCCATGATCTAATTATATTTGATCAATACGCTATTGTCAACATGCCAATATGAAGGTTGTAACCACCAAAACGGAATCAAACCATGCCCCGTAATTAAGATTCTTGATTATCTAAATAAATTTGAAAGCTAAGAAAAGAAAAGGGATAATAAGAAATGCTAAAATACTCACAGAGGATAGAGCAGCCCCCCTTATCCCTACTTTCATTTTCATTCGTTTAATTAACCCGAAGTTCTTTACATAACCCTTTTTGAAATATCGTGAACAATTAGTGTGGATTGACCCTTTCATAGATCTAGAAAATTCTGAAATTCAATTCATTAGACTAGTCCGGGCGGATCTTATCTTATGCTATCCCGCAGCGCTTGATTGGCCTTCGTCTCCTAG